AAAACTCTTGATTATTGATACATTCTATCAATTTCAATTGGTCAATAACGACAGAGTTACATCACACCCCTTCCCATTTTTCAAATTTGTATTGAAAAATAAAGAAAGGGGGGGGTAAAGTGAATTCTTCTCAATATACATACTAGGATTAGCACTATGATACAAGTAATTCCTGACATCTAGTCAAAAAGGAATAGAAAATCTAAAGAGAGGCAAAAGGCTTTTCATAATTTTTTTGACCAGACAAAATTGGGAACAAGAATTTTTGTGGTTCTTTTTTACGAATTTGATAAAGCTAAATAGACAGATCTAAAAATTCATTTCGGATAATTGAACCTTCTCAAACTGTTTCTTTTTAAGAACCAAAAAGATTTGTGCCAAAACAACCGATCCTAAGAAGAACAAAAGGCCTTGGACACGTAATGGATCTTGAAGTACTATTTCCGCATCCCCCTGACCAAATCCACCCACATTAGGATTACTCGTTAATGGTTGATCGAGTTTAATGGATTCGCCCTCTGAAACCAGAAGTTCTAGGCCTCGAGGGATAATATCAATCACTTGGCGTCCATTCGATGTATCCACTATGGTTATTTCGTATCCCCCTTTTTCTTTTCGTAAAATTTTGCTTATTATCCCTCCTGCCGTAGCATTATAAACTGTATTGTTACTTTTGCTACCATCAGGATAAATCTGACCCCTTCCCCTGTTTCCACCTATGTATATAGGATATTTTAAGAAGTGAACATCTTTATTAGTAGCAGGGTCTGGGGCAAGAATAGGAAAGGTTATTTCACTATATTTTTGACCAGGAACAGGCCCTATCACAAGAATATTTTTTTTATTGGGGCGATAATTCTGAAAAGACAGATTTCCTATCTTTTCTTTCATCTCGGGTGAAATACGATCGGGGGGGGCTAATTCAAACCCCTCCGGTAAAATAAGAACAGCTCCCACATTCAAAGCTCCCTTTTTACCATTAGCTAGAACTTGTTTTAGTTGCATATCATAAGGAATTTTAACAACTGCTTCAAATACAGTATCAGGAAGTACCGTTTGTGGAACCTCAATATCCACGGGCTTATTGGCTAAATGGCAATTGGCACATACAATACGCCCAGTTGCCTCGCGTGGATTTTCATAATTCTGCTGGGCAAAAATCGGATATGCACTTGAAATGGATGCCCAAGTTATTATATATATCATGAGTGAGACAGATATGGAGCGAGTAATCTCTTCCCTTATCCAAGAAAAGGTATTTCTAGTTTGCATGGTCCAATCATTTATCCCGAAAATTTCTACAATAAAGTTAGGTAGGTCGATAATATACTTCCCTAGCCACAATTCTGCTATTTACATTTACTGAAAAAAAAATCAAATTTTTTTGTTGAAATATACAAGGAATCCCTCATGGGTAAAAAGCGTAAAGTAAATACGACTTTGATTTGGTTATGATGTATAAGGTACGAAAGATTAGAATTGGATCAGTGAATCATTTTTTAGTCATTTATTGCATGATAAATTACTACAAGTGACGGAGATACACGATTTAAATAACGAAAGATCCAATATTTAAAAATTGTATCAAGAATGACTGGAAAGGTAGAAACTAGACCAGATAAAATTTGCTCATAATGAGCAAACCCAAAATCTTTGTAAATATAACCAATCATTAGTTCCCAACCGTGAGGCGAATGGAATCCAATACATAAATCAGTTAATAAAAGAATCGAAAAAGCTTTAATTGTATCACTTAAATTATATAGGAATTCTTGAACCCAAGAATTCAAAATAAAAAGCTTTTCCTTACCCCAAAAGGAATAACCACTTAGAATAACGAAAGATATTAGATTTGTCGAGAAGTGCAAGAGTGTATGGATACGATACTCATTGTGTATCTTGATGAATTGGATCGTTTCTTTGTGGATTCCTAGACGAAATTGTTGTAAATCGGTTTCTGGGTATTCCTTTATCATTTCATCGAGCTGGAATAGTTCCTCTAATTGTATGAATTTTTCTAGAACACTTTTTTCTTGAATATCATTCAAAAAAGTTTCGCATTGTCTAGTATTCCACCAATTAGTAATCCAAGTTTTCAAACTTTTATTACAGCAGAGAGAGATCAACCAGGGCAAAAAGACGATAGAGGTAAAATAAAAAAAAGGAATTAATGCTTTCTTTTTTGCCATTTTGAATCTGTGAATTGTTAATGAACCTACCTCATTTGTTGATTCTATTAGATCTAATATTTCTATCGAGCATGAGTTTCTATTCTAATTCGAATAGAATGTAGTGAGCCTATGAATCCATTTTCTCTTTTTCTTTTGATTCAATACTTAGTCTTTGCTTTGAATCTAGAAAGAATACAGAAATAGACTCAGAATACACTTACAATTTGAATCAAGAAAAAATTGGGTTTCCAGGAATGTTCTTCCCCCTTTTTTCGATCAATACTAATTTCGAGACGAAGAAACTCCTTTTCTTTTCTATCAAATATATAAAAAAATGAGCATAATAGATGAATATTCAATTGACAAAAAAAGAAAGAAATTCTTTAGTTTTTTCTTCTTACTGCCAAAGCATTTCGTCTTTGAAAATTAATGGATTTCAAAATACTTCAATTGGTACACGCAAGAAGTAAGCCAATTCAGCAGCTTTTTGCTCAATTTCTCGTGTAGTAAAATTCTCATCAGTACGAATTAAAGGAATAGCCCCTTGACCTCGAATTTCCATATAAAGGACACGCCGAGCAGAAACACCCTCTTTAACTTCTATTCTGATGGACTGAATATCTTTCATAAGGAATCGTAAAAAGATGCGACGACTTTTTCCAGGAAATCCCCAACGAAAAATACGCACTATTCCTTCTTTTCGGTCGAAAAGATCATAACCACTACCCACATTCCACAAAATAGTGCACCACAAATAGCAACTAATAAAGAGACCTGCGATCCCATAGAAAGACATCACAATCCCTTGTGGAAAAAAAATGATTTGCTGAGACGGAAATAACGATATAACATTTCTACCAAGATAACTGGAAGTTCCAACCAATAAGAATCCTAATGAACCTAAAAATAGGATAAAGGCCCAGCAGAAATTACTTGTTTTTCGAGACCCCGTTATAAATTCTATCCATATAGATTCTGATCGCCAACTCATATATATTAGATCCAGTTATACAATTTTTTGGAATTGAGAAAATATGACTTTCCTTTTTTTGTTTTCAAAGTAACTCTCATCAACTATTTTGTTGTGAACCTTTACCTTAGGAGTAATTGATAGAATTGTTTATATCTAAAATAATAACATCTCCTTCCTTTATATGATCCCCTATAGCTAGATACATGCAAATAAATACATTGACTTGAATTTCATACATCGGCCCGATGATGAGCCATTTTTCAAAAGAGCGCAAATTTATTTACGTTTACACATGCATAAGAGCTTTTTTTATTTATGTTTGTAGGAATCTATGTGTTATACAATATTTTACAAAATGGGTCTTATCGAATCGAAGTTTTTAAAATAAAAAAAGGAGTGATACAATTAGGTCTCAGCCGATCTAAAAAATCTTATTTTTTTGAATATGAAGAAATAAAGAAGCCATTGCAATTGCCGGAAAGACTAGGCCTACTAAAGGCACAAAAATAGAGGGTAAGTTATTGAAAGTTGTCATAAAATGGGTACCTCAATTTAATATTTGTACCTGTTATTGTTATATTCTGAATTCTAAAGATATCTTAGAATATCTTGTATTTTTATTATTTCTATTATATATATTATATAATTATACTAAGTATCTCTAAGTAAATATATATCTAATACTAATATACAACCTAATAGAAATATATAGAACCTAATAGAAATAGAATAAAAAATAGGTACAAGAAACGCCAAGCTAAATAAATGGACTTATTCATTATTTTAAAATATGATAGATGTATCATAATCCCCTTGTTAGATTTATTATTCTTTTTGTCTTAATAATAGTCATTAATAAAGAAAAATTTTTATTCCATATACAAATTTCTACAAAATTGATTAGAATCTGATCCAACAACAGGGAATTTTCGGGAAATGCAAAAAGATGGAAGACTCTCTATAGATCTGTATATATCTCTATTTGAATTATCTATACATATGCAAGCAAGGGAGGAAAATGAACTTTGTTTTATTTGTCTCGTCTAATTTGAACTTCCCGAAAGCAAAAATTCACTTTTTATCTTGTTGATAAAGGTTTACTGAGTAGTAAACAAGAATATCGATAAAAAAATGATTCAAAAGAAAAATTCATTTTTCAGGGTTTTCGTTTAATTCTGATAAACTAACCGTTCTATTTGATTTCATTTTTCTTCAAAGGAAAAAAAGCATGGAGCTGAAATAACTCACTCAGAACACCTTTTAAAGGATTACGTGGTACAATTGCATCCAATAAGCCCTTACGTAATAAAGATTCAGCCGCTTGTGAACCTTCAGGCACGGCTTTTTTCAATGTTTGTTCAATTACTCTTTTACCCGCAAATGCAATATAGGCATAGGGTTCGGCAATAATGATATCCCCCAACATACCAAAACTAGCTGTCACCCCACCGGTAGTAGGAGATGTAAGAATTGATATATAGAATAACTTTTTACTTGATTGATAATCACATAAAACCGAAGAAATTTTAGCCATTTGCATCAAACTTAAACTTCCTTCTTGCATTCGTGCTCCTCCGGAAGAACACACTAAAATAAGAGGTAAACATTGATTGGTAGCATACTCGATCAAACGAGTTATTTTTTCGCCTACTACGGATCCCATACTACCCCCCATAAACTGAAAATCCATAACCCCAAGGGCTACCGGAATACCGTTTAGTTGACCTGTACCTGTTTGAACAGCATCAGTCAATCCTGTCGTTTTTTGAGTAGAGTCAATACGATTTTTATAAGGTTCCTCCCCCGAATGAAATTGAATGGGATCCGCGGAGACCATGTCTTCGTCCATAGGATTC